ATGTTGAGCTCCGCATATTCTTGTACAGTCGGGGGGGTCGATTCCGTAAAAGATGAAATCAGTAAATGGAAATTCACTGAAATAAAATCTTTGTGAGATCGTCAATATTGTACCAAGGGTGTCTTTAGAGTATACCGAATCAGTATAGCGATCCTTCTTCTGACACAGCAATGCAATTTCACAATCAGTATCGAAATGAAGTGTTAGATAATTTCTTTATTCTTTTCTTGTTGCGTGTCGATCTAGAATTTTGTACCATTAAATAGAAAGTTACTAAAATTACCTATAGTATAGGGGTTTCCTCATTATTGGCTTTGGACTCGAAACTGAAGATCAGGTAAAATGTAAATACAACGGGTTGTTTTCCAATAATTTTTGAAGGAGCTTATCATATTCTCACGGTTCAATTAGATGTAACATCTAAAGAAAAGATATCCTTTTTGTGGTTGTAGAATTTTTTTTAAGAATTGGTTAGTCGCCCAGTACTAATAGTAGATAGTATTTCATGAAAAAAAGAGAACAACGAATAAATAAAAGAATAATCAATATTTGCGATGCACGCGTTGTTATATTAGACCCAAACAAAGGGGATCCTTCTTGACCTAATTACAAGGAGGGAGCTTAGGGATATGAAAGGACAAAATGTAAAACCGAGTTTTGATTGATCTGGTCATGTGATACTTTTTTTCTTTTCAATCGCGAAATTATGTGAATGAACCACTACTGAGTTCACTGGTCGTTCGAAAAAAATAATGGATTCGATATTTTGATACAATAAAAAACGATCCAAATTCTTTTTCAATTTTATTCCAAAAGAAAGTTTCATTTTTGAATGAAGTTATAAAAAAAGTTCGTAATTATTACCTTATTTAGATTTCGAATTTGGAATATTCTATATATACATATATTAGTTATATACGTATATTAGTTTATTCAACTCAAGAGTTGACCAACGAATCTGTTGATTCGAAATTGCGGGATGCGTAAATGTCCCAGATGATGAATTGATTTCTTACTTCTGTTACTTTGTTTTTGTTAATATCATCTATAATACTTGATGAATCAAATCAAAAACTTTCAATTGAACTTATCCTTTCAATTGGAACTTATCCTTTCAATTGGTTGGTATTTTTGCCTATCCTCGTATCTTTCAAAAATGGAAACTTAGGGAAGTACTTTCTAAACATATGTAGAAAAAGAACATATTTCATTTAGCCTTTTCATGCCTACTATAACTAGTTATTTCGGTTTTCTACTAGCAGCTTTGACTATAACCTCAGCTCTATTTATCGGCTTGAGCAAGATACGACTTATTTGAAATTAATTAAATGAACAATTCATACAAAAATCTTTCTGTGATAGTTCATATATTCTATAGTTCCTTACCGTATCAATTTCCAATTTTTGGTCATTGAGATTTAGAGTCAATACGGATTACTATTTATATTTAAGCATAGATATTACCTCCCCTTTCCCCTCTCAAACAAATTGAAATGATTGAAGTTTTTCTATTTGGAATCGTCTTGGGTCTAATTCCTATTACCTTGGCTGGATTATTTGTAACTGCATATTTACAATACAGACGTGGTGATCAGTTGGAACTTTGATTAATTAACATCCCTTTTTTGATTGACCTCCTACTTCCTTTAATTCGCGGGAGGTCAAAATTAGATTGGTTTCATTTTTTCGGTGGTAATTTTCGACCTAGCGCGACTAACAAGAACACAGAATCACGCTCTGTAGGATTTGAACCTACGACATCGGGTTTTGGAGACCCACGTTCTACCGAACTGAACTAAGAGCGCTTTATTATCACAATGAATATTTTGTGATCCCAATACGTCTTGCATATATACTATCATAAAATGAAAGATTTTTTATGTATATCCAATTTTCTTTTAATCGATCTCAATTGATCCCCCGTTACTGTTCAGAAGATAAGTAATAGGTAGGGATGACAGGATTCGAACCCGTGACATTTTGTACCCAAAACAAACGCGCTACCAAGCTGCGCTACATCCCTTTCAATTGGTCTACAGTGTCATTGTAGAGAATCCCTGTTTTGTTTTCCATATCTTTATTTCTTCCATTGATATACACAAATATCTTGTCATTTCTTCTTTTTGGTCTCATATAACATATAATTATATTAAAAATAGTAAAAGACTTCTATTTTCTATTTTTCTATTCTATTTCTATTATATTATTCTATTTCTATTATATTATTCTATTTCTATTATATTAAAGTATGAAATAAATATGAGACCCTGTAAAAAATGACTATTTTTCGAGAATTTCTGGCCTAAAGGGGCCTATTTGTTTCTTTTAAGATTCGGAAAAGTACGATCTATTTTGTACATTTCAACTTGAATTAGGAATTCCGCGTACAAATACAAGCGGTCAGTCATTAAGTACATATACACATCTGGTTATATATGTATTAGCATTATGTATTAGAAATAATAAAGAAGGAGGAGAATTTAAAATGCGAGATCTAAAAACATATCTCTCCGTGGCACCGGTAGTAAGTACTCTATGGTTCGGGTCTTTAGCAGGTTTATTGATAGAGATCAATCGTTTTTTTCCGGATGCGTTGATATTCCCCTTTTTTTCATTCTAGTTATTGATATGGTAGGGGGGGAAGAGGATTAGAGATAGAATCAAATATCTGTAACTAATCCCTTCCCTTCTTTTTTTTTCGAATATACGTTAGAAAAACAAAAAGGGGATTCCCCCTCGGTGAAACTAGTAATTCGGGCCAGGCTCAAATTTAAATAAAATTAATAAAAAATAGAGTAAAATGTGATGGTTGGGGCAACAATATCATACAAGATACTTAAATAAAAATTAAATGCTGTACGGCAATTTAAAATTCTAAATAATAAATAATATAGTTAGAAATCATTATATTACTTACTTATTAATATATTGTTATTATTACTATATTGATTTATATTGATTTATTGCAACGAAACCTTTCTTTCATAATTCGATTTCGAGTTACCTGTTTTTTTTGTTCCTTTCTTCTTCCTCGTTTCAGATCGGAAAATCAAAGAGTTGAATGAATCAAAAACCAAAGGAGGCTCATGGCCAAGGGTAAAGATGTCCGAGTAACGGTGATTTTGGAATGTACCAGTTGTGTTCGAAATCGTGTTAATAAGGAATCAACGGGCATTTCCAGATATATTACTCAAAAGAATCGACATAATACGCCTAGTCGATTGGAATTGAGAAAATTCTGTCCCTGTTGTTACAAACATACGATTCACGGGGAGATAAAGAAATAGATCGAACCGGTCACTCGTGTGTCAGTCTTCCGTTCCAAGGAAGATCAAAAATGACATATTAGATATATCTAATATATAACAATATATAATATATATTAATTTTAATATAAACAAACCAAATCCTATTTCGATCAGATCAACCGTGATGGAGAATTAAGAAATAGGATTAGGATCTTTTCTTTAGGATAAGGAATAAACAAACCATGGATAAATCCAAGCGAATCTTTCTTAAATCCAAGCGATCTTTTCGTAGGCGTTTGCCTCCGATCCAATCGGGGGATCGAATTGATTATAGAAACATGAGTTTAATTAGTCGATTTATTAGCGAACAAGGAAAAATATTATCTAGACGGGTGAATCGATTGACCTTAAAACAACAACGATTAATTACTATTGCTATAAAACAAGCTCGTATTTTATCTCCGTTACCTTTTCTTAATAATGAGAAACAATTTGAAAGAAGCGAGTCAACCGCTAGAACTACTGGTCTTAGAACCAGAAAAAAATAGGCTGACTCTTGAATTGAATCAAAAAAAATCCCAATCCAAACTCAAATGTGGATTGACGCTTTTTTTTTCTAAAAATAGGAAATCCAGATTTGATTGTCGTGTCGTTTGAAAAAAAAAAAAAAATTGGGGAAGAATAGAAGAATAAGAAATATTTTTTATTCAACATGTTTCTTCATTTTCATTTTGACGACTTTTTCATATTTTATCATACTAATTTCTACTCTACCTTCCCAGAGTTCATTCTCCAGGGAACTCCATTTAAACCATTCCAACGGATTCCCTTCACTCTCTTTATTTTATGATCTCATTGGAAATCATATAAAGACAACTCTTATTTAATATAGCTATTTGTGCAAGTATTTTACGATTAAGAAGCAATTGTTTCTTGTACAGATTGTGTATTAACTTACTATAACTAAAGTATACTTTCTTGTCTCGAATTACTGCATTTATACGAGTAATCCACAAACGACGAAAATCTCTCTTTTGTCTACCCCTATCCCGATGAGCCGAAACCAAAGCTCTTATTTTCTGTTGAGTAATAGTCCGAGTAAGTCTTGAATGAGCCCCTCGAAAAGTTGATGCAAATAAACGGATTTTTGTTCTACGTCTTCGAGCTATATACCCTCGTTTAATTCTGGTCATTGAATAAATGAAACTTTGATGAATAACTAATTGATTTCCTTTCTTTCAGTTATTCCCTTCCCGTGTCCTAGTCTATTAATAACAAAACGGATTCTTCCAATGTATAAAATAAAAATTCCAATGGCTTTTGCTACTCTAACCTTCCCGACCACGATTTTTTTCTAGGCATTTCGCCTAGAAATCAAAATTGTATTGATACTAGGTATCAAAAACACATAGTAAATAAAAAAGTAATAAATAAAAATGGATTATAGTGGGTTCCATCGTTTCTATGGTTACTTCTTAAACGGCGAGGTCCTCTCTATACACCGGAGCCCTTCCTTCATTTAATCAATGTTATTGTTAACTTGTACAGTTCACGCCCTTTGGCTCTACCCATAATTATCTAGTACTAGGTCTTTCACAACGAGATCTATTTATACAGTAACGGTATTTAATTATGAAGATTTGCTGAGTAGCTGACCCTGTTAGTCCGTTCTTGCAAGAATAAGGCCTAAAATTTTGACTTTTTAAAATAAGATTTCCCCTGCTTAATGAATACCATTTGCTATCAATGGGGAATCCTTTCTCATCTTAAATTTTAAATTGAGGTGATTGGATTTGCACCAACGGGAACCATACATTTGATACCCCAATCGAAGGATAGATCTTTTTTTAAGATATTGAATATTCAATGGAGTTCGTCCATTCTATTCTATCCTACTCACTGGTACGGATCGATGATACTGGATCAATTGTTTTCTTTCTTTTGTCCTAGTCCATGGTCTGAACGAGTCGCACATACACCCTAGTACATGTTCCTCGTCGCTGAGGACATCCTCCAAGAGCGGGGGATTTCGTGACATTTCTGATTGGCTGTCTTGTGTTTCTAATAAGTTGTTTAATAGTTGGCATGTTGAATCATATATATAATGTGCTGGTTTAGATCGATCTTAACCGGATGCTTAGGAATTCTTTATTTTTTTTTTTTTTCTATATTTTCTATATTAAGAAATTAATAAATAGAATATTAAATCCGGTAAGAAGATAAAATACCAAATCACGAATTCATGTGAAATCCTTGTTCTTTTTCTTTTTTATTCAGTCGCTACAAGATCAACAATTCCATGAGCTTGGGCTTCTGTTGCTGACATAAAAACATCTCTTTCCATGTCTTCGGATACAACCCATAGGGGTTTGCCTGTCCTTTGTGCATAAACCCTTGTGATGGTTTCGCGCAGCTTCAGCAGCTCTTCCGCTTCCAGGACAAATTCTCCCGTCTGTGCCTCGTAAAAAGAACTAGCAGGTTGATGGATCATTACCCTGATAATATATGATATAACATAAAAAATGTTTCTTCTATCTCGCATGATGAAAGTGAGGAGATAAAGAATAATCAAAAAGATATAATTGAACAACCGTACAGGCATCTTTTGCGCATTGCATACGGCTCTATAATGGAATTCGCTTTTTTTACCTTACCTTACTTACATCGAAGAAATAGAAAATAAATGATAGGGTCTATCAGACTCGGGTTGGTAAATGATCCAATAACCATCCTTCCTTTTGTAGTAGTTCAAAAATACTATAAAAATACTATGATGGTTCCGTTGCTTTATATATTTATTTCATCTGTTATTTAGCAATCCCAAAGTTTCTTTTTTTTTTTCAAATAAAAAAACAAGATTTATTTTCATATTCTTTCATAACCTAAAAATTGTTAAGATTAAGAGCCCCTGCTGTGAAAACAAAAAAGTTTGTGACGCTGAAATAGGCCTCCCGATAGATTGGCTAAAATCGAAAATGCCTTTTTATCTCATACTACTCTTTCGATACGTAATCTAAGGGTTTAAAAAAAATTTCTCATATCGAATTCGAAGTGCCATGCTATTATTACTTAATATTCATATAGTGCGAAGGCATAGTTTTCTTTTTTTCTCTCAAATCAAATAAAAAACTCATTGGCGCCGAGCGTGAGGGAATGCTAGACGTTTGGTAATTTCCCCTCCAACAAGAATAAAAGATCCCATCGAAGCGGCTAATCCCATGCATATTGTCTGTATATCTGGTCGCACAAATTGCATAGTATCATAAATAGCTACTCCGGGTATTACCCATCCGCCAGGAGAGTTTATAAACAAATACAGATCTTTGGTATCATCCTCTATGCTGAGATATACCATAAGACCAATAAGTTGATTCGAGATCTCGCTATCAACCCCTTGGCCTAAAAAAAGTAATCTTTCTCGATAAAGTCGGTTGATTGGGATAAAATGATATCCCTTAGAAACCGTACATGCACCTTTTGATGCATACGGTTCAACAAAAATCATGAAAAAAAGGAATCAATGTGTAGATTCTAGCTTTTTTTTCCTAACAGGTTTTTTTAACTTATAAAATGGACTTTTCTTTCATTTTTCAAGAAAGATGAGTTTTGGCCTGTTTTGTTTATCTAAAAAAAAAATTGCTAAACTTATCTGACTAACTTCTCATTGATGTATTGTTTCATCGAGATACAATCTAAATCGCGATGTAATTTTCTTGTTCCTGACTGGGCTTCTTCAATTTTTTTAGGTTTATGCTCTACTCCGAGTAAAGATCCGCCCGATTTGGATTTGTACATATAGGACAAATGCCCCAATACCACGTCCTTTTGCTATGACTTCTCCATTTTTATTTTATTTATTTTTTTTTTTTCAATTTATTTCATGTCTTCCAACAAATATTCAACGCATTTATCATATTACTCGACTGATTAACAGTTTGAGATCACTTCTATTTCTAAATGATCACTTCTATTTCTAAATATCTAAATAAATAGAAATAACTAAAATATTATATAAATATGATATTAAGTCGTAATCATAAATATATTTATTACCAATTGGTTTTCTTTCTAAACGGAGCCTGGATACTTCATTTGATTGGTCTAACCAAGCCAACCATAAATTATTCTAATTGATAATATTAGTCCGTATACCCTCCCTAAAAAATGGATCTAATTGCACTTCACGCTCCAAATTTTTGATAATTGAATCAATCTTTCTCGGGCGAAAGAGGGGATATCTCGATCGGGGAAGAGAACGGGGAAATACCGTATGCCCAATATATCTGACAAGTCGCACTATACGTCAATCCACAATGCATCTTCCTCTCCAGGACTTCGAAAAGGTACTCTTGGAACACCAATAGGCATTAAATAAAAGAAAAATTAAGTACTATATCTCACTTTGATGTGAAAGCGTAACAGTGGGTTTAGTGGCCTAATACTATTGATTTTATTATCCTATTTTCTCCATAGATTGACTAAGTTCATAAAAAAAGAAGACAAAATGAATAAAGGAAAATTCTTACAAATGAGTCCTTTGAATGATAAACAAATATATATATATTCACTCATATAAAATGGTATCAACCCCCTTACCATTGCGTATTGTTACTTATCGGGTGTAGAATAGATCTGCTTCTTTTTGTTCCTACGAACAAAATAGTTTCATTATTACTAAAAGTAATTATTACGAAAAGCATCAAACAAATATTAATCCTTTCCCCGAGAGAATCCCCTAAAAAAGGGGTCTATAGCATAGCTTTTTCCAATGCAATAAAGTTACATTGTGTCTATTTTTCGTTGATAAAGGGGTATTTCCATGGGTTTGCCTTGGTATCGTGTTCATACCGTCGTATTGAATGATCCCGGTCGTTTGATTTCTGTCCATATAATGCATACAGCTCTGGTTGCTGGTTGGGCCGGTTCGATGGCTCTATACGAATTAGCCGTTTTTGATCCCTCTGATCCTGTTCTTGATCCAATGTGGAGACAGGGTATGTTCGTTATACCCTTCATGACTCGTTTAGGAATAACGAATTCATGGGGCGGTTGGAGTATTACAGGGGGGACTGTAACGAATCCGGGTATTTGGAGTTACGAAGGTGTGGCTGGGGCACATATTGTGTTTTCTGGCTTGTGTTTTTTGGCAGCTATCTGGCATTGGGTGTATTGGGATCTAGAAATATTTACTGATGAACGTACAGGAAAACCCTCTTTGGATTTGCCTAAGATCTTTGGAATTCATTTATTTCTCTCAGGGGTGGCTTGCTTTGGTTTTGGTGCATTTCATGTAACAGGATTGTATGGTCCTGGAATATGGGTGTCCGATCCTTATGGACTAACCGGAAGGGTACAGGCCGTAAATCCAGCGTGGGGTGTGGAGGGTTTTGATCCTTTTGTTCCGGGAGGAATAGCTTCTCATCATATTGCAGCAGGGACCTTAGGTATATTGGCAGGTCTATTTCATCTTAGTGTTCGTCCACCCCAACGCCTATACAAAGGATTACGTATGGGAAATATTGAAACCGTCCTTTCCAGTAGTATTGCTGCTGTCTTTTTTGCAGCTTTTGTAGTTGCTGGAACTATGTGGTATGGTTCAGCAACTACCCCGATTGAATTGTTTGGTCCCACGCGCTATCAATGGGATCAAGGATATTTCCAACAAGAAATATATCGAAGAATTGGTGCTGGCTTAGCCGAAAATCAAAGTTTATCCGAAGCTTGGTCTAAAATTCCTGAAAAACTAGCTTTTTATGATTACATCGGCAATAATCCGGCAAAAGGGGGATTATTCAGAGCGGGCTCAATGGACAACGGGGATGGAATAGCTGTTGGGTGGTTAGGACATCCTATCTTTAGAGATAAAGAGGGGCATGAACTTTTTGTACGTCGTATGCCGACGTTTTTTGAAACATTTCCAGTTGTTTTGGTCGACGGGGACGGAATTGTTAGAGCCGATGTTCCTTTTAGAAGGGCAGAATCAAAATATAGTGTCGAACAAGTAGGTGTAACTGTTGAGTTCTATGGCGGCGAACTGAATGGAGTCAGTTATAGCGACCCTGCTACTGTGAAAAAATATGCTAGACGTGCTCAATTGGGTGAAATTTTTGAATTAGACCGTGCTACTTTGAAATCCGATGGTGTTTTTCGTAGCAGTCCAAGGGGTTGGTTTACCTTTGGGCATGCTTCGTTTGCTTTGCTCTTCTTCTTCGGACACATTTGGCATGGTGCTAGAACCTTGTTTAGAGATGTTTTTGCTGGTATTGATCCGGATTTAGATGCTCAAGTGGAATTTGGAACATTCCAAAAACTTGGAGATCCAACTACACGAAGACAGGTAGTTTGATACAATATTGCTTTGTTACTTTTCGTTTTTATTTTATTTGACTGACTATAGGTTGGGGTACCGGATAAATCTTGATTTGACATTTGACTCGCTGCCTTTTCTTTGACTTTTGTTCTTTCTTTATCCGGGAGACGGCCCAAAATAAACAGGTATGGAAGCTATAATTGTAAACCACGATCGAATCTATGGAAGCATTGGTTTATACATTCCTTTTAGTCTCAACTCTAGGAATAATTTTTTTCGCTATCTTTTTTCGCGAACCGCCTAAAGTTCCAACTAAAAAGTAAAAGGGTGAAATGATTTTTCATTATCTCAATTGAAAGTAATGATCCTCCCAATAGTGGGAGGATCATTACTTCGACTAGTCCCCGTGTTCCTCGAATGGATCTCTTAGTTGTTGAGAGGGTTGCCCAAACGCAGTATATAAGGCGTACCCAGTAAAACTTACAAGTAAACCAGATAAAAAGATGGCGACTAGGGTTGCTGTTTCCATTATTATATAGTTTTAAGACATTATGTAGTTTTAAGACCACAATGGATCTATGATAAGATCATTTATTTACAACGGAATGGTATACAAAGTCAACAGATCTTAATGAATATAAAATATTATGGCTACACAAACCGTTGAGGGTAGTTCTAGATCTGGCCGCCCAAAACGAACTAATGCCGGGAGTTTATTGAAACCATTGAATTCAGAATATGGTAAAGTAGCTCCTGGTTGGGGAACTACTCCTTTGATGGGTCTTGCAATGGCTCTATTTGCAGTATTTCTATCTATTATTTTGGAGATTTATAATTCTTCCATTTTACTGGATGGAATTTCAATGAATTAGATTTACAAGAACCATTAACTAGCTTTTTCAATCCAAAGTGAAGCGTTTAGTTTTCTGATTTTTATCCCATTCTATTTTGGTAGTTCGACCGTGGAATTTCTTTTTTTCTGTATTTCCGGAATATGAGTGTGTGACTTGGTATAATTGATCCTATGGCTAGTACAGAGAATAGATCTGTCATCTTGATAGAGATGTTTTTACTTCGTCGGATATTCGTTTTAGTATCTGGAGCACGGAATATATGAAATAGATTACTATAGATTACTAAAGTATTAGAACTATGATTCATACTTAATAGTCAGACCTCGTGGCCGGACTTCAAAAAATTTTTAAAAGAGTTAGAAGTTCTAAATAGAAAGATTTTTATTCTTTCAAACTTCCGTTTATGCTTATTTTGATCAAAGGACAAAGATTTCTTTTGATTTTTCGTCATTAGATCTAGTCATTGAATAAGTGATGATCCAACGGTTCTTAACTCAGGGAATTTTGGGACTTAGTTTGAGAAGGTTTTATTGAATCATCGTGGTTCTAGTATGAATCTGAGGTTTTAATTGATTCATAGGGTCTTAACAAGAGAATTCCTATCAATAAAAAAAACAGCAGTAAAGCCGCATTACACATAAATAACAACAAAGAAAATAGGTAAATAGAAGATTCAAGAGGCCTATAACGATCAATATAGAGACGAATGAGCCGACTTGATTTTTTGGCATTATAACCACAAAGAATAGTTTTCGGGTTTTTATTCTTTCATATCTTAAGAAAAAATGGAATCATAGAATTAATAAAATTGAAACTTTCTATTCCACACATCCGTTAGAACTATAGTATTGGGGTGTTTCTGTTTGAGCCGTACGAGATGAAATTTTCATATACGGTTCTCGGGGGGGGTCTCCTTGGTTTACCTATCTCAATAAAATCTATGATTGGTTCGAAGAACGTCTTGAGATTCAGGCAATTGCAGATGATATAACTAGTAAATATGTTCCTCCTCACGTCAACATATTTTATTGTCTAGGAGGAATTACGCTTACTTGTTTTTTAGTACAAGTAGCTACGGGGTTTGCTATGACTTTTTATTATCGTCCGACCGTTACAGAGGCTTTTGCTTCTGTTCAATATATAATGACTGAAGTTAACTTTGGTTGGTTAATCCGATCAGTTCATCGATGGTCGGCAAGTATGATGGTCCTAATGATGATTCTGCACGTATTTCGTGTGTATCTCACCGGTGGTTTTAAAAAACCTCGTGAATTGACTTGGGTTACAGGTGTGGTTTTGGGTGTATTAACCGCATCTTTTGGTGTAACTGGTTATTCCTTACCTTGGGACCAAATTGGTTATTGGGCAGTAAAAATTGTAACGGGCGTGCCTGATGCTATTCCTGTAATAGGATCGCCCCTGGTAGAGTTATTACGCGGAAGTGCTAGTGTGGGACAATCCACTTTGACCCGTTTTTATAGTTTACACACTTTTGTATTACCTCTTCTTACTGCCGTATTTATGTTAATGCATTTCCCAATGATACGTAAACAAGGTATTTCGGGCCCTTTATAAGGAAGACTCTATACCATTAATATTTTGAATCAATCATTTATCACTTGGGGTAGGAACAACAGTATTTCATTGCTACAAATATGGATTATTGAAAAAAATAAGACATGTATTTGGATATTTCTCTTCAACTCTACAAAAATCTATATTTTTGACACTTATAGTTGAAGCGAATTCTCCGAAGATAAAATGGATTATGGGAGTGTGTGACTTGAACTATTGATCGGGCCGTGCAGATATATGTCTTTATCTGCCACATTTGAATTTACAACAAAAATGTGTCTTTGTTCCAACCATCGCGTAAGCCCCATACAGAGGATAGGCTGGTTCGTTTGAAGAGAATCCTTTCTATGATCAGACCCGGTCGTGTCGTATATGATATGAACTGGCTCCGTAAGATCCAGTAGAATAAGTGATTGGCATAATCCAGATTATGCTTTATCTATTGCACTTACTAAATAGTATAGAAATGTATTCATTTCCTCTGCATTGACTCGATTTATGTATGATACTATC